AATGAATTGCCTGACAAAAGGGTTACCTTGATAGGGTAAATTATGTAAATAAAATTTACATTCATTAATTTATATTTAATAGAATTAAACTATTTCTAAAAGTATCAAAAACTTTTGTGCATCATACACTAAAATATATTTATTTATTACAAATTTATTTTAAAAAGATAAGCTAACTAAGCTACTGGGTTCATACCCCATTTATAAAGGTTTTAATCCTTTTCTTTTTAATTTTTAATAATTCTGCTAAAATTATATTTTTTTTTATTCTAATAATAGGAACAATAATTACAATTTCGTCCAATTCTTGACTAGGAGCTTGAATAGGCCTTGAAATTAATTTATTATCTTTTATCCCCCTAATAAGTGATAATAATTTAATATCAACAGAAGCCTCATTAAAGTATTTTCTTACTCAAGCATTAGCCTCTGCTGTGTTATTGTTTGCTGTGATTATAATATACCTAGATAATTTCCCTATTTCAGAAAATAATTCAATTTTTAATAATTTAATCATTACATCTTCATTATTGTTAAAAAGAGGAGCTGCCCCTTTTCATTTTTGATTTCCTAATGTTATAGAAGGTTTATCATGAATGAATGCTCTAGTTTTAATAACTTGACAAAAAATTGCACCTTTAATGTTAATTTCTTATATTGCTCAAAATAATTTTATTATTTTAGTAATTGTTACTTCAACCATTGCGGGCTCATTAGGAGGTTTAAACCAAACTTCTTTACGAAAATTAATAGCTTTCTCTTCTATTAATCATTTAGGATGAATACTCGCAGCAATACAAGCTAGTGAATCAATATGATTAACATATTTTTATTTCTATTCATTTTTGTCATTTAGATTAATTTTTATTTTTAATAATTTTAAAATATTTCATATAAACCAATTATTTAATTCTTTTTTTAATTCAAAAACATTAAAATTCATTTTATTATTAAATCTCCTTTCTTTAGGGGGGTTACCCCCTTTTATTGGATTCCTTCCAAAATGAATAGTAATTCAACTATTAATTTCTAACAGACAATATTTTTTAATAACTATTATAACTGTAATAACTCTTATTACTTTATTTTTCTACTTACGTTTATGTTTTGCTGCTTTTATACTAAATTACTTTGAAAATAATTGAATGATTAATATCCAAATTAATAATTTTTCATTTAAATGTATATTATTTTTATCATTTATTTCAACTTTTAGATTAATTTTGATTTCTTTAATTTATGCTTACTTGTAAGGCTAAGGTTTTAAGTTAATAAAACTAATAGCCTTCAAAGCTATAAATATAAGTTTAATCTTTTAAGCCTTAGTAATTTTATTTACTCCTTCAGAATTGCAGTCTAATGTCATTGTTGACTATAAAGCTAATAATTAATTAATTTTTGATTAAAAAGAATTAATTCTTATAAATAGATTTACAGTCTATTGCCTAAACTTCAGCCATTTAATCGCAACAATGGCTATTTTCAACTAATCATAAAGATATTGGGACATTATATTTTATTTTCGGTGCATGAGCTGGAATAGTAGGGACATCCCTTAGAATTTTAATTCGAGCTGAATTAGGTCACCCTGGTGCATTAATTGGAGATGACCAAATTTATAATGTAATTGTAACTGCTCATGCTTTTGTAATAATTTTTTTTATGGTTATACCTATTATAATTGGAGGATTTGGAAATTGATTAGTTCCTTTAATACTAGGAGCCCCAGATATAGCTTTTCCTCGAATAAATAATATAAGTTTTTGATTATTACCTCCTTCTCTCACACTCTTATTAGTAAGTAGCATAGTAGAAAACGGGGCTGGAACAGGTTGAACAGTTTACCCTCCCCTTTCTTCTGTAATCGCCCATGGAGGAGCATCAGTTGATTTAGCTATTTTTTCCCTCCATTTAGCTGGAATCTCTTCAATTTTAGGTGCAGTAAACTTTATTACTACAGTTATTAATATACGATCAACTGGTATTTCATTTGACCGAATACCCCTGTTTGTATGAGCAGTAGTACTTACTGCTCTTTTATTGCTTCTTTCTCTACCTGTTTTAGCAGGAGCTATCACAATATTACTAACTGACCGAAATCTAAACACTTCATTTTTTGACCCAGCAGGGGGAGGTGACCCAATTTTATACCAACACTTATTCTGATTTTTTGGCCACCCCGAAGTTTATATTTTAATTTTACCTGGATTTGGAATAATTTCCCATATTATTAGTCAAGAATCAGGGAAAAAGGAGACATTCGGTTCATTAGGAATAATTTATGCTATATTAGCAATCGGTTTACTTGGATTTATTGTTTGAGCCCACCATATATTTACAGTAGGAATAGATGTTGATACTCGAGCTTATTTTACATCAGCAACAATAATTATTGCCGTACCAACTGGTATTAAAATTTTCAGTTGACTTGCTACACTACATGGGACTCAATTAAATTATTCCCCAGCTATATTATGAGCTTTAGGGTTTGTATTTTTATTCACAGTTGGGGGTTTAACAGGAGTAGTTCTTGCTAATTCTTCAATTGATATTATCCTTCACGATACTTATTATGTAGTTGCACATTTTCATTATGTTTTATCAATAGGAGCTGTATTTGCTATTATAGCTGGGTTTGTGCATTGATACCCCTTATTCACCGGATTAAATCTTAATCCTAAATGATTAAAAAGTCAATTTATTATTATGTTTATTGGAGTAAATTTAACATTTTTTCCACAACACTTCTTAGGTCTGGCAGGGATACCCCGACGTTATTCAGATTATCCAGATGCTTACACAACTTGAAATGTAATTTCAACAATTGGTTCATCAATTTCTTTATTAGGAATTTTATTCTTTTTATTTATTATTTGAGAAAGTCTTGTCACTCAACGACAAGTGATTTATCCTATGCATTTAAATTCTTCAATTGAATGGCTTCAAAATACACCACCAGCTGAACATAGTTATTCTGAATTACCCCTTTTAACTAATTAATTTTATTCTAATATGGCAGATTAGTGCAATGGATTTAAGCTCCATATATAAAGTATTTTACTTTTATTAGAAACAAATGACAACATGAGCTAGTTTAGGCCTTCAAGATAGAGCATCACCTCTTATAGAACAATTAACATTTTTTCACGATCATGCATTAATAATTTTAGTAATAATTACAACTTTAGTGGGATATTTAATATTTATATTATTTTTTAATTCTTACACAAACCGAAATTTATTGCACGGACAAACTATTGAAATAATTTGAACTATTTTACCCGCTATTGTTTTATTATTTATTGCTTTTCCCTCTCTTCGTCTATTATATTTATTAGACGAAATTAATGAACCGTCTATTACTTTAAAAGCTATTGGACATCAATGATACTGAAGTTACGAATATTCAGACTTCATAAATGTCGAATTTGATTCTTATATAATTCCAACAAATGAACTATCAAATGATGGTTTCCGTTTATTAGATGTAGACAACCGAATTATTTTACCTATAAATTCTCAAATTCGTATTTTAGTAACAGCAGCCGACGTAATTCATTCTTGAACAATTCCTGCATTAGGGGTAAAAGTTGACGGAACTCCTGGTCGTTTAAACCAAACTAATTTCTTAATAAATCGACCTGGTTTATTTTATGGTCAATGTTCAGAAATCTGCGGAGCTAATCATAGTTTTATACCAATTGTAATTGAAAGAATTCCTACAAATTACTTCATTAAATGAATTACTAATAGTGTTAATTAATTTATAAACATTAGATGACTGAAAGCAAGTACTGGTCTCTTAAACCATTTTATAGTAAATTAGCACTTACTTCTAATGAAAAAAAAAATTAGTTAAAAATATAACATTAGTATGTCAAACTAAAATTATTAATCTATTTAATATTTTTTAATTCCACAAATAGCACCAATTGGTTGATTAAGCTTATTTATTATTTTTTCAATTACATTTATTTTATTCAGAATAATAAATTATTACTCAATAATTCCTCAATCCCCTAAATCTCAGATTTCAAAAAAATCACAATCTAATTCTTTAAATTGAAAATGATAACAAATTTATTTTCTGTATTTGACCCTTCCTCAAGCATCTTTAACTTATCATTAAACTGAATAAGAACATTTTTAGGTCTATTAATAATTCCTTCTGCTTATTGATTAATACCATCTCGATGACATATTTTTTGAAATTCTATTTTAATAACTTTACATAAAGAATTCAAAACATTACTAGGACCAAGAGGTCACTCAGGTTCTACTTTTATTTTCGTGTCTTTATTTTCATTAATTCTTTTTAATAATTTTATAGGTTTATTCCCTTATATTTTTACAAGAACAAGCCATTTAACTTTAACTCTTACCTTAGCATTACCTCTTTGATTATGTTTTATACTTTATGGATGAATCAATCACACTCAACATATGTTTGCCCATTTAGTGCCTCAAGGTACCCCAGCAGTATTAATACCTTTTATAGTCTGTATTGAAACTATTAGAAATATTATTCGACCAGGAACATTAGCAGTTCGATTAGCTGCTAATATAATTGCAGGGCATTTACTTCTTACTTTATTAGGAAATACTGGTCCTTCTTTATCTATAGCAATTGTTTCATTATTACTAATTGGCCAAATTGCTTTATTAGTTCTTGAATCTGCTGTTGCGATTATTCAATCTTATGTATTCGCAGTCTTAAGAACTTTATACTCTAGAGAAGTTAATTAATGTCAACACACGCAAATCACCCTTTCCACTTAGTTGATTATAGCCCATGACCTTTAACAGGAGCAATTGGTGCTATAACGTCTGTTTCAGGTCTAGTTAAATGATTTCATCAATACGACATTTCTTTATTTTTATTAGGAAATATTATTACTATTTTAACAGTTTATCAATGATGACGAGATGTATCCCGTGAAGGTACTTTCCAAGGATTGCACACTCTTCCAGTCACATTAGGATTACGATGAGGAATAATTCTTTTTATTTTATCAGAAGTTTTATTTTTTGTATCATTTTTTTGAGCATTTTTCCATAGAAGTTTATCCCCAGCTGTAGAACTAGGAGCTATATGACCTCCTGCTGGGATTAAACCTTTTAATCCTTTCCAAATTCCTTTATTAAATACAGCAATTCTTTTATCTTCAGGTGTCACAGTTACCTGAGCCCACCATAGCTTAATAGAAGGTAATCATTCACAAGCTACTCAAAGATTATTTTTTACAGTTTTATTAGGAATTTATTTTACTATTTTACAAGCCTATGAATATATTGAAGCTCCGTTTACTATTGCGGACTCAGTTTACGGTTCAACTTTTTTTATAGCAACAGGATTCCATGGAATTCACGTTTTAATTGGAACTACTTTCCTTTTAATTTGTTTAATTCGACACTTAAATAATCATTTTTCTAAAAATCACCACTTTGGTTTTGAAGCTGCTGCATGATACTGACATTTTGTTGATATTGTATGATTATTCCTTTACATTTCAATTTATTGATGAGGAGGGTAACTAATTAATTATCTATATAGTATAAAAGTATATTTGACTTCCAATCATAAGGTCTACAAAAATAGTAGTATAGATAATATTTTCAGTTAGTATTATAATATTTATTTTAATTATTATTACAAGAATTGTAATAATATTAGCTTCTATTTTATCAAAAAAATCATTAACAGACCGTGAAAAATGTTCCCCATTCGAATGCGGATTTGACCCAAAATCTTCTTCTCGATTACCTTTTTCATTACGATTTTTTTTAATCACAATTATTTTTTTAATTTTTGATGTAGAAATTGCTTTAATTTTACCTATAATTTTAATTATTACCGTTTCAAATATTTTTATATGATCTATTACTTCTATTATTTTCATTATTATTTTAATTATTGGATTATACCACGAATGAAACCAAGGAATGCTAAATTGATCAAATTAATTAGGGTTGTAGTTAATTATAACATTTGATTTGCATTCAAAAAGTATTGAATTTTCAATCTACCTTATTCAACTTCAATTAAAGAATATGAAGCGATTTATTGCAATTAGTTTCGACCTAATCTTAGGTTTTTAAAACCCTTATTCTTCTTTAATTGAAGCCAAAAAGAGGCTTATCACTGTTAATGATAGAACTGAAATTTATTTCCAATTAAAGAAGTATGACGTTCAAGAAAAAGCTGCTAACTTTTATCTTTTAATGGTTAAACTCCATTTATACTTCTGTTTATATAGTTTATTAAAAACATTACATTTTCATTGTAAAAATAAAATTTTATATTTTTATAAATTACTAAAAATAATTCACTATACTCAAGAATTAAAATAATTACCCTGACATCTTCAGTGTCATGCTCTAATTTAAGCTACTTGAATAAAATAATAAAAAAAAACTAAATAAAAAGATAACCCATAAAATAAATAACATAAGATAAATTTTTAAATTATTTCTGTGTATAAAAAATCTATATCGAGAATATTTAACTAATTGATTGTATAAATTCTGGCCTCCTAAAAATTCTGACCAACCTTGGTCAAAAGATTTAGAAACAACTCCCCCTAAAATCAACGGATAATTTATAATTCCATAAGTAGAAATAAAAGGTATAAATCATATTGAACCAAAATAATAGCTTATTAAATATCTATTTAAAGATTTATTAACATAATATAAAGAAACATTAGAAATTAAATAACCTAATAAACCTCCTAAAATACAAACTAATAAAGTTAATAATTTTAAATAATAAGGTAAACAAACTATATATGGAGTCGGAAAAATTAATCAACTTAATATTCTTCCACCAATAATTCTCATAAATAATAAACCGCTTATTCCACGCAACATAACTCAACCTTCATCTCTTAATATATTTAAAGATCCACAATTTAATTCACCAGTTATTGAATAATAAATCAAACGAAAAGAATAACAAACTGTTAAACCCGTGGAAAAAAAATAAAGAAAAAAAGAAAATATATTAACATAACTTAAAGAAACAATCTCTAAAATTAAATCCTTTGAATAAAACCCGGCTAAAAAAGGCATTCCACATAAAGCCAAATTAGCAACATTAAAACAACCAGATGTTAAAGGTATATAAATACCCAATCCACCTATTAAACGAATATCTTGAGAATTATTTATATTATGAATAATAGCTCCAGCACACATAAATAATAACGCTTTAAATAAAGCATGAGTTAATAAATGAAAAAAAGCTAATTTATAAAATCCTATTGATAAAATTCTTATTATTAAACCTAATTGTCTCAAAGTCGACAAAGCAATAATTTTTTTTAAATCAAATTCAAAATTAGCTCCTAACCCAGCTATAAATATTGTTAATCCTGAAATTAATAATAAAAATTGGCCTATTCATCTTCCTCTTAATAAAATATTAAAACGAATTAATAAATAAACACCAGCCGTAACCAAAGTTGAAGAATGAACTAAAGCAGACACTGGTGTAGGAGCAGCTATAGCGGCTGGTAACCAAGACGAAAAAGGAATCTGAGCTCTCTTAGTTATAGCTGCTAATATAATTAAACCCCCAATAATTTGTATTTCTATTGTATTTTTTATTGATTCTAAATAAAAAATAAAATTTCATCTTCCATAATTTAATATTCAAGCAATAGCTAATAAAAAAGCAACATCTCCAATTCGATTTGACAAAACAGTTAGTATCCCGGCATTATAAGATTTCACATTTTGAAAATAAATTACTAAACAATAAGAAACCAACCCCAACCCATCTCATCCTAACAAAATTCTAATCAAATTAGGGCTAATAATTAATAATATTATAGATAACACAAATATAAGAACTAATATAATAAAACGATTAATATTTACATCACCTCTTATATATTCTTTTCTATAATAAATTACTAAAGATGAAATCAACAAAACAAATGATATAAATAATAAACTTATTCAATCAAACAAAAACGTTATTACAATTCTTGAAGAATTTAATCTAATAACTTCTCATTCTAAAAATATACAAAAATCATTTAATAAAAAAAATAAACTAAATAAAAATATAGATAATCTAATTCTTATTAAAATTAAAAATCTAATTCTACAAATTGATAAATAATTTTTCACGATCTAAGATGAAAATTTCATATCATTGACACCACAAATCAATATTTTTTTTTAAACTACTTAAATTAAATTTTAAAGCCAAAATAAACAAATTTCTCTTTTTAAAATTAACAAATTTAAAGGAAACCAATGAAGAAATAATAAAAAATATTCGCGAATGTTCCCCCCACTAAATGAATAAGCCCCAGAAAATACCTTTCCATGTTGTCTATAAGCGTATAAATACAAAGTATAAGCAGCTCTAAAAAAAGAAAGAAATGATAAAGAAATTATTGTTAATCATGATCATCTAACGATACTATTTAATAAAGAAATTTCTCCTAATAAATTTAATGAAGGAGGTGCAGCTATATTACACACACTTAATAAAAATCACCATAATGTTATTGAAGGTATAAAATTTAATAAACCCTTATTAATTAATAAACTTCGACTCCCTAAACGCTCATAAGTAATATTAGCTAAACAAAATAAACCTGAAGAACATAAACCATGCCCAATTATTAAAGTATAAGAACCTCTTAAACCCCAATAGCTTAAAGTTATTAAACCCCCTAAAACAATCCCTATATGAGCGACAGAAGAATAAGCAATTAATGCTTTTAAATCAGTTTGTCGTAAACAAACTAAACTAATTAAAACACCCCCAATTAATCTAATTCTAACTCAAATATAATTATATTTTAAACCTATTAATTGCAAAAATCTAAAAACCCGTAAAAGCCCATAACCTCCTAACTTTAGTATAATCCCTGCTAAAATTATTGATCCAGAAACAGGAGCTTCAACATGAGCTTTAGGTAATCATAGATGAACAAGAAATATAGGTATTTTTACTAAAAAAGCCAAAATTATTGATAAGTATAATAAATCATAATTAAATATATAATTCGATAATAAATAAAAATTCATAGTATTACAATTCACGTATAAATAAAAAATACCAACTAATAAAGGTAAAGAAACTAACAATGTATAAAATAATAAATAAACACCAGCTTGCAACCGCTCAGGTTGATACCCCCACCCTAAAATTAAAAATAAAGTAGGAATTAAACTTCTTTCAAAAAATAAATAAAACATAAATAAATTTATTCTTCTAAATGTTAAAACTAAAAAAATTAAAAGAATTAATACATTAAATAAAAATAAATTTTTATAGTTATTATATTTATTTACAGATTCACTAGCTACAATTATTAATGAACAAATTCAAAAACTTAACAAAATTAATCCGTAAGATAAAACATCAAATCCTATAAAATAAGAAATATTTACAAAATAATTTAAACAAAAATTTATCAAAATTAAAACAAATGTAATAATAAATAATAAATTATGTACCATTCAAAATAAACCTTGTATAAAACAAATAGGACTAATAAAAATTATTATTAAAATTAATTTTAACATTATAAAACATTAAATGATTGAAAATAATCATTTCCATGTGTACGAATTATTGACACCAAAATAGAAAGTCCTAAAGCACCTTCACAAACTCTAAAAGTTAAAAATATTATTCTAAAAAATCTTAAATATTCTATTAAATTTAAATAAATATATAATAAAAAAAAAAGATTTAAAACAATATATTCTAAACTTAACAACATTGATAATAAATGTTTTCGATTAGAAACAAAAACAAATACTCCTATTAAAAATAAAAAACATGGTAATCTTCAATAAAATATTATTAACATTAGTTTTAATAGTTTAACAAAAACATTGGTCTTGTAAATCAAAAATAAGATTTAATCTTTTAAAACTTCAAGAGAAAAGAAATTTCTTTATCATTAATCCCCAAAATTAATATTTTAATTAAACTACCTCCTGAAATTATACAATTAATACTATACACCACAACATTAATCACAAGATTTATTTTTATTCAGATAAATCACCCCTTAGCCATAGGTCTTATGCTATTAATTCAAACAATTCAAATTTGTTTACTAACAGGACTAATAGTTAAAAGATTTTGATTTTCTTATATTTTATTTTTAATTTTTTTAGGAGGTATATTAGTTTTATTTATTTATGTAACATCATTAGCATCTAATGAAATATTTTCTTTATCAATAAAATTAACAACAATTTCTATAATAATTTTTTTTTTCATTGTATTTATTAACATTTTTTTAGATAAAACAAGTACATCTTTTTTTATTCATAACAATGAAATACAACCTATTTATTATTTAAATATATTTATACAAGAAAATTCATTAAATCTACAAAAACTTTATAATTACCCAACAAATTTATTAACTATTTTATTAATAAATTATTTATTAATTACTTTAATTGCTGTAGTAAAAATTACTAAACTATTCTATGGCCCTCTTCGACCAATAAACTAATGAACAAACCTTTACGAACCCAACACCCCTTATTTAAAATTGCAAATAATGCACTAGTAGACTTACCAGCACCAATTAATATTTCCGCCTGATGAAATTTTGGATCATTATTAGGATTATGTTTAATTATTCAAATTTTAACAGGTTTATTCTTAGCAATACATTATACAGCAGATATTAATTTAGCTTTTAATAGTGTAAACCACATTTGCCGAGACGTAAATTACGGTTGATTACTACGTACTATACATGCAAATGGTGCATCATTTTTCTTTATTTGTATTTATTTACATGTAGGACGTGGAATTTATTACGGGTCTTATTTATTCACCCCCACATGATTAATTGGGGTATTAATTTTATTTCTAGTAATAGCAACAGCTTTTATAGGGTATGTACTGCCTTGAGGTCAAATATCTTTTTGAGGTGCCACAGTAATTACTAATTTGTTATCAGCTATCCCTTATTTAGGAATTGATTTAGTACAATGAGTTTGAGGAGGATTTGCAGTTGATAACGCTACTTTAACTCGATTCTTTACCTTTCATTTCATCCTCCCATTTATTGTATTAGCTATAACTTTAATTCATTTATTATTTTTACACCAAACAGGATCTAATAACCCAATTGGATTAAATTCAAATATTGACAAAATTCCATTTCACCCCTATTTTACTTTTAAGGATATTGTAGGATTTATTATTATAATTATAGCTCTTTTATTATTAACTTTAATTAATCCCTACCTTTTAGGAGACCCTGATAATTTTATCCCAGCTAATCCTTTAGTAACTCCAGTGCATATTCAACCTGAATGATATTTTTTATTTGCTTATGCTATTTTACGATCAATTCCCAATAAATTAGGGGGAGTAATCGCTCTTGTATTATCTATTGCTATTTTAGCAATTTTGCCCTTCTATAATCTAAGAAAATTCCGAGGAATTCAATTTTATCCAATTAATAAAATTTTATTTTGAATCATAGTAGTCACGGTAATTTTATTAACATGAATTGGAGCACGACCAGTTGAAGAACCTTATGTTTTAACTGGCCAAATTTTAACAGTAATTTACTTCTTATATTATATTATTAACCCACTTATTAATAAATGATGAGATAATTTAATTAATTAGTTAATGAGCTTGAACAAGCATATGTTTTGAAAACATAAGATAGAGATCAAAATTTCTATTAACTTTACTAAAAAAAATTAACCACATATAACTAATAATTAATAATTTAAAACCAATAAAAAATAATAAATAATTTAATGAAAAAGGTAAAAAACTTTTTCAAGCTAAATATATTAATTTATCATAACGAAATCGAGGTAAAGTCCCACGAACTCAAATAAAAACAAATGAAATAAATGTCAATTTTACATAAAATATTAATCTAAATAAATCACATCCTAAAAAAATTACAGAAAATAATATTCTTATAAATAAAATTCTAGCGTATTCAGCTATAAAAATTAAAGCAAATCCTCCTCTTCTGTATTCAACATTAAACCCTGAAACTAATTCAGACTCTCCTTCTGCAAAGTCAAACGGAGTTCGATTAGTTTCAGCTAAACAAATACAAAATCAAACTAAACTAATTGGAAATAAGAAAATTACAAATCAAATATAATTTTGATAATAAAAAAAATCTAAAATATTATATCTACCAATTAAAAAAACAAAAGATAATAAAATTAAAGCTATTCTAACTTCATAAGAAATAGTTTGAGCAACAGCTCGTAAACCTCCTAATAGGGCATAATTTGAATTTGATGATCAACCTGCAATTATAACGGTATACACACCTAATCTTGTACAACATAAAAAAAATAAAATTCCTAAATTAAAAGAAAATAACTTAATAAACAAAGGTATACAAAGTCAAACAACTAAAGAAATAAATAACGAAAAAATTGGTGAAAAATAATAAGAGATATAATTTGATAAAAGAGGATAAGTTTGTTCCTTAGTAAATAACTTGATTGCATCACAAAAAGGTTGGGGAATCCCTATTAAACCAACTTTATTTGGTCCCTTACGAATCTGAATATAACCTAAAACCTTCCGTTCTAAAAGAGTTAAAAAAGCCACTCTTACTAAAACACAAATTACTAAAATTAATCTACCAACTAAAGACAAAATAAATTCAACTAAAAACAAGTACTATTTGTAATTTAAATTACATAAATAAATTCTAAATTTATTGCACTAATCTGCCAAAATAGTTTTAATAAAATTATTTATATTCTTCATTTAAAATTTTATAATTTTAATATTCAATCCTTTCGTACTAAAATATTATAATTTATTAAAGATAGAAACCAACCTGGCTTACGCCGGTCTGAACTCAGATCATGTAAGAAATTAAAAGTCGAACAGACTTAATGTTTAAGCGGCTGCACCTAAAAATATATCTTAATCCAACATCGAGGTCGCAAACTTTTTTGTCGATATGAACTCTCAAAAAAAATTACGCTGTTATCCCTAAAGTAACTTAATCTTATAATCATTATTAATGGATCAATTATTCATAAATTAATGATTTAATAAATAATTAAAAGTTCATTAAATTTTAATATCACCCCAACAAAATATTTAAAATTAAAAAAATAAAATAAATCAAAAAAATTTGATTAATATTAAATATAAAGATTTATAGGGTCTTCTCGTCTTTTAATAAAATTTTAGCTTTTTAACTAAAATATAAAGTTCTAATATAATTTTATATGAAACAGCTTATACTTCGTCCAACCGTTCATACCAGCCTTCAATTAAAAGACTAATGATTATGCTACCTTTGCACAGTTAGGATACTGCGGCCATTTAAAAATATTCAGTGGGCAGGTCAGACTTTAAAAATAACTCAAAAAGACATGTTTTTGTTAAACAGGCGAGTAATATATTTGCCGAGTTCTTTATATAAACTTATCATAAAAATATACCTAAACAATAATTGATTTATACTAATTTTACCATTATTACTTTTTATTAAATGTTTATAAAAAAATTTTTATAAAAAATTAAAATATAATAAATAATATAATTTTAATAAATAATTTATAACAAATTTATTAATGATTACTAATTCTAAGCATACATTTTTATAAAATTTTTATTTATTTTTAATAATTTATTTTAAAGCTTATCCCTTAAAATATTCAATTTAATAAATTTTTAAATTAAATAAATAACTTAAAAATTAAAAAATTGTAAATTAAATTTATTTCTAAAAAAACTAGATACCTTTATAAACGAATAACATTTCATTTCTAATAATTTATTAAAAATAATTTTGATACATTAACTTTCATAAACTATTAACTCTTATAAAATCGAGATTAATAAATAATTATTAATTATTTGATAAACCCTGACACACAAGGTACAATAAATTAAATTTTCTTATTAAATAAATATTTTTCAAAATATTTCAATTATCTTTCACAATACTAATACACTATTATAAAAATTATTTTTTCATTAAAAATTACTAAAACATAAAATTATAAAATTATTTTTAATAAAATTAAAATTAACAAAAAAAAAATTAATAAATAAATATTAAATCAATTTATATTGATTTGCACAAAAATCTTTTCAATGTAAATGAAATGCTTTACTTAATAAGCTTTAAATTGTCATTCTAGATACACCTTCCGGTACATCTACTATGTTACGACTTATCTTACCTTAATAGTAAGAGTGACGGGCGATGTGTGCATATTTTAGAGCTAAAATCAAAACTTTAATCTTTAAATTTTTACTATCAAATCCACCTTCATTTAAATTATTTAAAAATAAAATCCGTTTAAATAAATTTATTGTAACCCATCTCTTCTTAAACATAAGCTACACCTTGATCTGATATAAATTCTTTATTAAATTATTGAAAATTATTATTCTAATAAAATATTCTGATAACGACGGTATATAAACTGAAAAACAAATTTAAGTAAGGTTCATCGTGGATTATCAATTACAGGACAGGTTCCTCTGAATAGACTAAAATACCGCCAAATTTTTTAAGTTTCAAGAACATAACTAATACTACCTAAGTGTTTAATTTTACATTTTAAATAATAGGGTATCTAATCCTAGTTTTTAATTAAAATTTACAAGCTTCATTAAACCAAATAATAAAAATTTACAAATTTAAAATTTCACCTAATAAATTTGTATTTATTTTATATTTATAAAAAATTAACTTTCACTGAACAAATTTTATTTGTATTATTTGTATAACCGCGGCTGCTGGCACAAATTTAACCAATACTTTATAAAATTACTACTTCCAAGTTTCCTTGATTAATAAAATTAATTACTGAGACTATAAAAAAAAAAATATTCATTATTAAAATAAATAAAAATTCACACAAAAATTTACATATAAAATATATTAACAACAAAATTATAAGCCAAAATAAAACTTTAATTAACAAATTTTATTTAACAAAAAAATAAAATTTTTTTATTATTTACTTATTTATTAACAAAACTAAGTAAAATAATTTATAAAATAAAAATCTTATAATAATAAAAATTTCTAGTATTTCCTTCCCGCATGATAAACCAACCCCTAATTAATTTATCTTTTTCTTTTTTAAAAAAAAGATGGAAAATAGCTTTTTATGAATAAAATAATTTTTTTTTCTCTTTTATTAATATTTTTGAAAAATATTATTTTTTTAAAAAAATTATATTATATTATTTTTAATAATTTATATTAGTAAAAAGAAAGATAAAAAAAAAAATTTATAAAAATAATAAAAATAAATTATCAATTTTTTAAAAAAATATTAAAACATTTTATTAATTTATAAATTATTAAAAATAAATAATATATCTATATCTTTCAAATTTTTTTTTTTTTTTTTTTTTTTTTTTTTTTATATTTTAAAATAAATTATAAAAAAAAAATTTATTATTAATAAATTTTAAATTAATTATTTATAAAAATTCTATTATATCATTAAATTTATAAATTTAAAATAATATATTTAATATAATATAACGATATACTAAGTTAAATCAATAAATATATATATGTATATAAATATTTAATTAATTAATAGATGCTTATATATTATGTCAAAAAAACCCTAAAATTCTGAAATAAATAACAATTTGTTAAATCATCTATAATCATCTAAAATAATATAACGTTCGACATTTATATAAATAAATAATAAAAATAACTTTTTGTTAATCATCTATCTATTTATATAAAAGTTGAGTTTTTAATTCTCGGAAATGTCTATATTGGCATTTTTAATTATTTAATTTTATTTTTTTTAATTAATAAAAAAATACTATTTTTACTTATTTAATTTTAAATTTATAAAAATATTTTTTTTTATTTTTATACCATAAAATTAATAGTAAAAGAAAAAAAAAAAAAAAAAAAAAGATGGAAAATAGCTTTTTTTAAATGAAATAAGTTATTTTCATTC